GAATCGGCGATTCAAATTATATCTCGTGATTGGACAAATTATTCATTAACAGAAAAAAAACTGCAAGATCTGACTGATAGAACAAACACAATCCTAAATCAAATAGAAAAAATTACAAAAGCCAAGAAAAAGGGATTTATAACTCCAGATATAAATTTGAGTTCTAACAAAATAAGTTATGATGATAAAAGATTAGAATCACAAAAAAATATTTGGCAGATATTAAAAAGAATAAATGTTAGATTAATCCGTAAATCACATTATTTTATAAAATTTTTCATTGAAAGGATATACGTAAATATGTTTATATCTATGATTAATATTCCTATCATCAATACACAACTTTTTCTTGAATCAACAAAAAAAATTATTAATAAATACATTAACAATAATGAAGCAAATCAAGAAAGAATTGATAAAACAAATCAAAGTCAATTTATTTCAACTATAAAAAAGTCACTTTATAATACTAATATTAGTAACAAGAATTCAAATACTTTTTGTGACTTATCTTACTTTTCACAAGCATATGTATTTTATAAAATATCACAAAGTCAACTTATTAACTTATATAAGTTAAAATCTGTATTTCAATATAACGGAACATCTTTTTTTCTTAAGAAGGAAATAAAGGATTTTTTTTTTGTAACACAAGAACTATTTCATTCCGAAGTTCAATATAAAAATCTTTTAAATTCTGGAATGAATCAATGGACAAATTGGTTAAGGCGTCATTATCAATATGATGTATCTCAGATTAAATGGTCTAGGTTAGTACCACAAAAGTGGCGAAATATATTGAATCAACACCGTATAGCTCAAAATAAAGATTTATATAATTTATATGAAAAAGATCAATTAATTCATTACGAAAAAAAAATGGAAAGAGATTCATTATTGAATCAAAGGGATAATTTTCAAAAACAATATAGATATGATCTTTTAGCATATAAATATATTAATTATGACGATAAGAAGGACTCATCTATTTATGGATCACCATTACAAGTAAAAAATAACAAAAATATTTTTTATAATTACAACACACATAAAGACAAATCATTTAATATGCTGGAAGGTATTCCTATTATCCCTATCAATAATTATTTAGTAGAAGATGATATTATAGATATGGAGAAAAATCCGGATAGAAAATATTTTGATTGGAGAATTCTCAACTTTTGTCTTAAAAAGAAGGTCGATATTGAAACCTGGATCGATATTGATACTGATACTGCCACTAAGAGTAATAAATATAGTAAGAGCAGGGTTAATAAGTATCAAATAATTAATAAAATCAATAAGAAAGGGCTTTTTTATGTCACGATTCAGCAAGATCAAGAAATCAACCTATCCAATGAAAAAAGGGTTTTTGATTGGATGGGAATGAATGAAGAAATACTAAGTCGTCCCATATCAAATCTGGAACTTTGGTTCTTCCCAGAATTTTTGATACTTTATAATACGTATAAAATTAAACCGTGGGTTATACCAATTAAATTACTGCTTTTTAATTCTAATATAAATGAAAATGCGAGTGAAAACAAAAGAATCGCTGTAAATAAAAAAGGAGATCCTTTTATATCATCGAATGAAAAAAAATCTCTTGAATTAGAAAACCGAAATCGAGGGGAAAAAGAATCCACGGGCCGAGTGGATCTTAACTCAGCTCTTTCAAACCAAGAAAAAGATGTTGAAGAGGATTATACAGGATCGGATATGAAAAAATATAGAAATAAAAAGCAATACAAGATCAATACAAAAGCGGAGTTTGATTTCTTTCTAAAAAGGTATTTGCATTTTCAATTGAGGTGGGATGATTCTTTAAATAAAAAAATAATTAATAACATCAAAGTATATTGTCTTCTGCTTAGACTGATAAATCCAAGAGAAATTACTATATCCTCTATTCAAAGGGGCGAAATGAGTCTGGATATTCTGATGATTCAGAAAGATTTAACTCTTACAGAATTGATTAAAAGGGGAATTTTGATTATTGAACCAATTCGTATATCTATAAAAAATGATGGAAAATTTATTATGTATCAAACTATCGGTATTTCATTAGTTCATAAAAGTAAACACCCAATTAATCAAAGATACCGAGAAAAAAAACCTGTTGATAAGAATTATGATGAAGTCATTAGAAAATATCAAAAGATGACTGGAAATAGAGATAAAAATCACTATGATTTGTTTGTTCCTGAAAATATTTTATCACCTCGACGTCGTAGAGAATTGAGAATTCTAATTTGTTTCAATTCTAAGAATAGACATAGAAATGCAGCAATTTGTAATGGGAATAAGGTAAACATTCAAGTTTTGGATAAAAAAAGCAAAAAATATAAAAAACGACTTATTAAATTGAAGTTATTTCTTTGGCCCAATTATCGAGTAGAAGATTTAGCTTGTATGAATCGTTATTGGTTTAATACCAATAATGGCAGTCGTTTCAGTATGGTAAGAATACATATGTATCCGCGATTGAAAATTCATTAATAGTAAATTTTTACTATATTTCCCATACCATATCCGGTCTATGAGGACAAAGAGAGGCACATATGCATTGTCTTACATTTCATTCTGATACATGATACTAATTTAATGACATCTCAATTATATCTAAAAATGAATCGACAAAATATTCTTATTTTAGGTCTAATCTTTTGTGAGTGCAGAAAAACAACCATGCTTTTGTATACCTTTTCAAATCGAATTAAAAAATTTAAATCAAATTGATTAAATTTTATTAATAAAAAAATTAAGATTGTTGTATATACAAAATAAAAATGAGGGGCATTATTATTACTGATCAATAAAGATATCTATCAATAAAAATATCTTAAAATAATAAAGAGGGGGTAGAGAAGATTTCATTTTATGGTAAAAAATTCATTCATCTCAGTTATTTCACAAGAAGAAAAAGAGGAAAACAGAGGGTCTGTTGAATTTCAAATAGTTCGTTTCACAAATAGGATACGAAGACTTACTTCACATTTACAATTACACAAAAAAGACTATTTATCTCAGAGAGGTTTACGTAAAATTCTGGGAAAACGTCAGCGACTGCTGTCTTATTTGTCAAAGAAAAATATAATATGTTATAAAGAATTAATTAATCAGTTGGATATTCGCGAATCAAAAACTCGTTAATTTTAACAGGTATTTTGAATTATTTGATTTATGAAATCTTGAATTTTAATGAACTTTTTTTCGTTTTCAGCAATCCATAAAATAATGAATCGAGGAAAAACCTATGAATATACCAGCTACAAGAAAAGACCTCATGATAGTCAATATGGGCCCACACCACCCATCAATGCATGGTGTTCTTCGACTCATCATTACTCTAGATGGTGAAGATGTTATTGACTGTGAACCAATATTGGGTTATTTACACCGAGGGATGGAAAAAATTGCAGAAAACCGAACAATTATACAATATTTGCCTTATGTAACACGTTGGGATTATTTAGCTACTATGTTCACAGAAGCAATAACTGTAAACGGACCGGAACGGTTGGGAAATATTCAAGTACCTAAAAGAGCCAGCTATATCAGAATAATTATGTTGGAATTGAGTCGTATAGCTTCTCATCTATTATGGCTCGGTCCTTTTATGGCGGATATTGGTGCACAAACTCCCTTTTTCTATATTTTTAGAGAAAGAGAATTAGTATATGATCTATTCGAAGCTGCCACTGGTATGAGAATGATGCATAATTATTTTCGTATCGGAGGAGTAGCGGCCGATCTACCTCATGGCTGGATAGATAAATGTTTGGATTTCTGCGATTATTTTTTAACAAGAGTTGCTGAATATCAAAAACTTATTACACGAAATCCTATTTTTTTAGAACGCGTCGAGGGTGTAGGCATTATTGGTAGAGAGGAGGTAATAAATTGGGGTTTATCGGGACCAATGCTGCGAGCTTCCGGAATCCAGTGGGATCTTCGTAAAGTTGATCATTATGAGTGTTACGACGAATTTGATTGGGAAGTACAGTGGCAAAAAGAAGGAGATTCGTTGGCTCGTTATCTAGTCCGAATTGGTGAAATGATAGAATCCATAAAAATTATTCAACAGGCCCTGGAAGGAATTCCAGGGGGACCCTATGAGAATTTAGAAATACGATACTTTGATACAGAAAGGAATCCGGAATGGAATGATTTTGAATATCGATTTATTAGTAAAAAACCTTCTCCTACATTTGAATTGCCAAAACAAGAACTTTATGTGAGAGTCGAAGCCCCAAAGGGAGAATTGGGAATTTTTATGATAGGGGATCAGAGTGGTTTTCCTTGGAGATGGAAAATTCGCCCTCCGGGTTTTATCAATTTGCAAATTCTTCCTCAGTTAGTTAAAAGAATGAAATTGGCTGATATTATGACGATACTAGGTAGTATAGATATCATTATGGGAGAAGTTGATCGTTGAAATGATAATTCATACACCAGAAGTACAAGATATTGATTCTTTTTCTAGATTAGAATTTTTAAAAGAGGTTTATGGAATTATATGGGTGCTTATTCCTATTTTGATTCTTGTATTGGGAATCACAATAGGCGTACTGGTAATTGTATGGTTAGAAAGAGAAATATCCGCAGGGATACAACAACGCATTGGCCCTGAATACGCTGGCCCTTTGGGAGTTCTTCAAGCTCTAGCCGATGGGGCAAAACTACTTTTCAAAGAAAATATTATTCCATCTAGGGGTGATAATCGTTTATTCAGCATCGGGCCGTCCATAGCAGTCATATCAATTTTAGTAAGCTATTCAGTAGTTCCTTTTGGCTATCACCTTGTTTTAGCAGATCTCAATATCGGTGTTTTTTTATGGATTGCCATTTCCAGTATTGCTCCAATTGGACTTCTTATGTCAGGATACGGGTCAAATAATAAATATTCTTTTTTAGGTGGTCTACGAGCTGCTGCTCAATCGATTAGTTATGAAATACCATTAACTTTATGTGTGTTATCAATATCTCTACGTGCGATTCGTTGATACATGGACATACACTTTTCTATATTCCCTCCTTTAAAGGAAAGGGCTTTTCTCTATTTCCTCCTTTCAAGGAAAGGGTTGGAATGAATTGAGTAGATATCTTCATTTTTTTATTCATTATTTGGATTGATGAACTAAATCAAATAGTTATATGAGTGAAAGAAAACAGCTTATCTATAAATTCGCAGTAAAAAGATTAAGTCTCATTTTCTATGTATAAGAGTTAAAGAGTTAAGCGGAAATAAAAATCAGCAGAAGAGACCGGTTCCCCCAAGATTGGTTGATTAGTCATCCTGACTTGAAGCGGGCTCAAAAGATCAACCATATTAAGTTTTCACTATCATTTGTATGTATTACCATACGGGGGGTTGAGCAAAAACGAGTGGATGGTTAGAAACACCAAAATATGTAAAGGATTAGTAACCGAGATTATGTAAATTTTCCAAAAGGACATTTTTACATAATATACAAAGAATACTAATTGGGGCTTTAAGTTGGTAGAAATGATCAAGCAGTACTCCCCACGACACGATTCCAATCCAGAGTATGCTCCTATCCACCGATTAAATAAATAACTATTGGAAACGAAATAATCCTTTACTTTCTTTTTATTTTGTAACCCTCTTTTTCTCAGAAATAGAAAGAAGAATAGGAATGAAAAAAAAGAGAAAGAAATCCAATTACACTAAAAGAATAAAAAAAATATCTTTTTTATTCTTTTTTTCTTTTATTCTTTCCCATATACATATTAATAGATATAAAATTTGTGTCATAATTGATGAATTAATATCGAATTATTTTTCGTAAGTGAAACCAACGGGTTATTGATATTTCTACAATAAGTATTTTATTGAACAGTTAAGTTATTACTGAACAAAGAAGAATTAAAATTATTAAAGAAAGGATGAGATCAATTCAGAAGTACTTTTTATTTATTATTAATTATTTAAATTATTAATTTAAATAATTATAACAGGCAGAATTAAATTGGTCTAATTTTGGACCGTTCGATAGATTTTGACCTTAATCCATCCTACAAAGATATTAAGATAAAATAATACTGATGCGGTCCTTAGATTTATTTCCGGCTTTCAAGGAGCCGTATGAGGTGAAAATCTCATGTACGGTTCTGTAATAGCGATGGTAACAGTGATGGTATCACCGACTATAATTATCTAACAGTTTAAGTACAGTTGATATAGTTGAAGCGCAATCCAAATATGGTTTTTGGGGCTGGAATTTGTGGCGTCAGCCTATAGGGTTTATCATTTTTATCATTTCGTCCCTAGCAGAATGTGAGAGATTGCCTTTTGATTTACCAGAAGCAGAAGAAGAATTAGTAGCAGGTTATCAAACCGAATACTCGGGTATAAAATTTGGTTTATTTTATGTTGCTTCCTATCTAAACCTATTAGTTTCGTCATTATTTGTCACAGTTCTTTACTTGGGAGGTTGGAATATCTCTATTCCGGACATATATATTTCTGAACTTTTTGAACTAAATAAAACATGTGGCGTTTTTGGAGCGACAATTGGTATCTTTATTACATTAGCTAAAACTTATTTGTTTTTGTTCATTCCTATCACAACAAGATGGACTTTACCGAGGCTAAGAATGGACCAGCTATTGAATCTTGGATGGAAATTTCTTTTACCTATTTCTCTAGGTAATCTATTATTAACAACTTCTTCCCAACTCTTTTCGCTGTAAAGGAACATTCTATACTCTATTCACAACTTGTTTCAAACAAGAGAAATAAACAAACCTAAAATTATTCATATATATATTAACGATATGTTCTCTATGGTAACTGGGTTCATGAATTATGGTCAACAAACAGTACGAGCTGCAAGGTACATTGGTCAAAGTTTCATGATTACTTTATCCCACGCAAATCGTTTACCCGTAACTATTCAATATCCTTATGAAAAATTAATCGCCGCGGAGCGTTTCCGCGGTCGAATCCATTTTGAATTTGATAAATGTATTGCTTGTGAAGTATGTGTTCGTGTATGTCCTATAGATCTACCCGTTGTTGATTGGAAATTGGAAACTGACATTCGTAAGAAACGGTTGCTTAATTACAGTATTGATTTCGGAGTCTGCATATTTTGTGGTAATTGCGTTGAGTATTGTCCAACAAATTGTTTATCAATGACTGAAGAATATGAACTTTCTACTTATGATCGTCATGAATTGAATTATAATCAAATTGCTTTGGGTCGTGTACCAATGTCAGTAATTGATGATTATACAATTCGAACAATTTCCAATTCGCCTCAAATAAAAAATAAGTAAATCTCTTGATTAAAGAATAATTTATAATTACTTTACTAATACTAAGATTTAGTTTTGATCTAATCTAAAGGAATAAGGTTTCTTTCGTTTTGTTTGGTCAATAACTACAAATACCAACTATGGATTGCTTGGTAAGAATCACATCTTAATTTGGATTGAAAAATATATTAATTAATATATTTTTCATTTTTCAAAAATATAAAATAGATAGTTTCGAATTAGAACTACTTTTTCAGATAAAGAATGAAGTTAGTCCAATAAGTGTACTTACATTTATTAATATCCCTTCGGATTTAATTAGGAATTGCTCAAAAATCATAAAAAATTTTTCCTGGTCGGGTCTCAATAAGGTCATGAAAAATATTTCGATTTATTTATCTCTTATTTTACATATAATGGATTTGCCCGGACCAATACACGATTTTCTTTTAGTCTTTTTGGGATCGGTTCTTATACTAGGAGGTATGGGAGTGGTATTATTTACCAACCTCATTTATTCTGCCTTTTCATTGGGACTAGTTCTTGTTTGTATATCCCTATTCTATATTCTATTAAACTCCTATTTTGTAGCTGCTGCACAACTACTTATTTACGTGGGAGCTATAAATGTTTTAATCGTATTTGCCGTGATGTTCATGAATGGTTCGGATTATTACAAAGATTTGAATCTTTGGACCGTTGGGGATGGGGTTACTTTGCCAGTTTGTACAAGTATTTTTGTTTTACTCATGATTACTATTACAGATACGTCATGGTACGGGATTATTTGGACTACAAGATCAAATCAGATTGTAGAGCAAGATTTGATAAGTAATAGTCAACAAATTGGAATTCATTTATCAACAGATTTTTTTCTTCCATTCGAATTCGTTTCAATAATTCTTTTAGCGGCTTTGATAGGTGCAATTGCCGTGGCTCGACAGTAAAAAATCTATAGAATTAGTAATAGCAATCCAAATTAAACTCTGTTCTGTTTTATTACATTTATTTCCCTTCAATTAAAGATTGGTTATGGCTAAAATAGAAATTATTTTATTAAAGCTATTCTATATATCAATAGAATATATTCCCTTGTTCCGTACTTTTTTTATTCTAGTCAATTGAATCTGTTGAATTGTTGTTCAGTTCATTTTTAAATGAATCAAAATTGCGAAGGAGTTGGTCAATGATGCTCGAACATGTACTTGTTTTGAGTGCCTACTTATTTTCTATCGGCATCTATGGATTGATCACGAGCCGAAATATGGTTAGAGCCCTTATGTGTCTTGAACTTATACTGAATGCAGTTAATATAAATTTCGTAACATTTTCTGATTTTTTTGATAGTCGCCAATTAAAAGGAAATATTTTCTCCATTTTTGTTATAGCTATTGCAGCCGCTGAAGCAGCTATTGGCCTGGCTATTGTTTCGTCAATTTATCGTAACAGAAAATCAACTCGTATCAATCAATCGAATTTGTTGAATAAATAGTCTTAATCATATAAATTCTAATATTCCTAAATTCGAATTACCATGACCATAATTATGTATAATACATATTTTCGAAAATCAAAGTATCTTGGTTCTATCGCATGAGTCGATCAAGAAGTAGATTGATTATAAAAATTCTGATAAATTATTGATTCATCTGGTGTTTAAATATATGATTCATTTCCAAGTTTACTAGATCGAAAATTTCTGACATTCAAAAATTTATAGATCCAATGTCGCATTCAGTAAAGATTTATGATACGTGTATAGGATGTACTCAATGTGTCCGAGCCTGCCCAACGGATGTATTAGAAATGATACCTTGGGACGGATGTAAAGCTAAGCAAATTGCTTCTGCTCCAAGAACAGAGGACTGTGTCGGTTGTAAGAGATGTGAATCTGCCTGTCCAACGGATTTCTTGAGTGTTCGAGTTTATTTATGGCATGAAACAACTCGAAGTATGGGTCTAGCTTATTAATACGTTCCAGAAAACCCTACTTGAATACATTTGATTTTTTTACCTTTACCGACAAAAACCCGCGCTCAAAAAATATTTATTTTGAGTACGGGTTTTTCTGGTCCAAGTTTATCTTGTTTTTACCATGAATTATTTTCCCTGGTTAACGCTAGCTGTAGTTTTGCCAATATCCGCGGGTTCCTTAATTTTCTTTCTCCCTCATAGAGGAAATAAGGTAATTCGGTGGTATACAATAGGTATATGCATAGTGGAACTCCTTATAACAACCTATGCATTCGGTTATCGTTTCAAATTGGATGATCCATTAATGCAATTGACAGAGGATTATAAATGGATCGATTTTTTTGATTTTTACTGGAGATTGGGAATAGATGGAATTTCTATAGGACCTATTTTACTGACAGGATTTATTACAACTTTAGCAACTTTAGCGGCTCGGCCGGTTACTCGGGATTCCCGACTATTCCATTTCCTGATGTTAGCAATGTATAGTGGTCAAATAGGACTTTTTTCTTCTCGAGACCTTTTACTTTTTTTCATCATGTGGGAGTTAGAATTAATTCCAGTTTATCTACTTATATCCATGTGGGGGGGAAAGAAACGTTTGTATTCAGCTACAAAATTTATTTTGTACACTGCAGGAAGTTCCGTTTTTTTATTAATGGGAGTTTTGAGTATTGGTTTATATGGTTCCAATGAACCAACATTAAATTTTGAAACATCAGCTAATCAATCGTATCCCGTAGCACTGGAAATAATATTCTATATTGGCTTTCTTATTGCTTTTGCTGTCAAATTACCGATCATACCCTTACATACATGGTTACCAGACACCCATGGAGAGGCGCATTACAGTACTTGTATGCTTTTAGCCGGAATCTTATTAAAAATGGGAGCATATGGATTGATTCGGATCAATATGGAATTATTACCCCACGCCCATTCTATATTTTCTCCCTGGTTGATAATAGTAGGCACAATTCAAATAATCTATGCAGCTTTAACATCTCCTGGTCAGCGTAATTTAAAAAAAAGAATAGCATACTCTTCTGTATCTCATATGGGTTTCATAATTATAGGAATTGGTTCTATAAGCGATACGGGACTCAATGGAGCCATTTTACAAATAATCTCTCACGGATTTATTGGCGCAGCGCTTTTTTTCTTGGCCGGAACGAGTTATGATAGAATACGTCTTGTTTATCTCGACGCAATGGGCGGAATGGCTATCGCAATTCCAAAAATATTCACGACTTTCAGTATCGTATCAATGGCTTCTCTTGCATTACCGGGCATGAGCGGTTTTGTTGCCGAATTGATAGTTTTTTTTGGAATACTTACTAGCCAAAAATATCTTTTAATGACAAAAGTATTAATTACTTTTGTAATGGCAATTGGAATGATATTAACTCCTATTTATTTATTATCTATGTTACGTCAGATGTTCTATGGATACAAGCTTTTTAATGCCCCAAACTCTTATTTTTTTGATTCTGGACCGCGAGAATTATTTGTGTCGATCTCCATCCTTTTACCTGTAATAGGTATTGGTGTTTATCCCGATTTCGTTTTCTCATTATCAATTGACAAGGTCGAGGCTATTATATCCAATTATTTTTATAGATAGTTTTTGTGAGTAAACGAAAAGATTAAACTGAAATCTCCCGATTTAAAAAATAGTTGATTGTACAATAAAAAAATAAGTATTTTTTCTTCTCGATAAGTTCAAAGATAAATAACTTAATTGGAATTATATTATAACTAGATCTATTTGGCATTTGTGAGAACCATTTGAATCAAATAATGGAAATGGAATGATTCAAATGGTTCTTGACGGTTTACATGAAGTTTTTGTATATATACACGTATGCCGTCCTATGTTTCTATTCGTCAAGTCCTTTATTCAATTCAATTAGATATTAATGTAAATGAACCATAACTATGCAACCCTATTCCTAATAGATTAACCCCAAAATAGCATATCCAAATTATAAGAAATCCCATTGAGGCCACAATTGCAGAATTTACACTTTCAAAATTTTTATTTGTTCTAATATGTAAATAAATCGCGAATACGGTCCAAGTAATAAATGCCCAAGTCTCCTTTGGATCCCAATTCCAATATGATCCCCATGCTTCATTAGCCCACACTGCTCCCGAAAGAATACCTACGGTTAAAAGGATAAACCCTAGACTAATAATACGATAACTCCACCGATCCAATTTTTGAATCAATTGATACCTGTAATAATTTTGAGACGAAATAAAAGAAGTGTTTCGTAAGACATTGTTTCTGTCGTTCACGTATTGAATCTCACCAAAGTAAAATGACTGATTTATTAAAGTATTGCTTTTACTAAAAATCCGTAGGAATTTTCGAAATGTAATCACTAGAAGAGCTAGTGATAATAATGATCCACACAAAAGAGCTGCATAGCTCAATACCATCATACTTACGTGCATCATTAACCAATGGGATTGGAGAGCGGGTACTAATATTGCGGACTGGTGGATTTCAGTTAAAAGACCAGAAGTAGCAAAACCTTGAGTAAAAATAACACTTGGCGCGGTTATTACGCTTAAATGGTTTTTTTTTTTTTTTAAATACGGAATCATATGAATAATAGAAAAACTCCACGAAAGAAAAATTAATGATTCATATAAATCGCTTAATGGTAAATGTCCAAAATACATCCAACGAGTAACTAATAATCCTGTTATACAGAAAAAAGTAGCTATCATCCCCTTTTCTGACGAATCATATAGGCCTACTATTTCATCGACTAATAAAGTTATCAAATGAATGGTAATTACAATTGACACGATCGAAAAGGATATATGAGTTAATATATGCTCTAAAGTTGAAAATATCATAAAAATTATTAAAAAAGGGTCCCTCAATTATAGGAATTGAAATCGGGAATTGAATTAATTATAGCACTTACTCCTTTAGAAGATGCCATGCCGCCACTCGGACTCGAACCGAGATGCTCTAGCACTGCTTCCTAAGAGCAGCGTGTCTACCGATTTCACCATAGCGGCTTATTCGAAATCATAATAACTTATTTTTATCCAATCGTCGAGATTGAAGGAATTTCTTCAATACAATATTTTTTTTAGGAAACCATTCAAATTGATGAATAAAACTTGTTTAAAAATTAGAGATTTTTCGTTAATTTTTTATTTTAAAATGTAAATTTGAACTAACAATGTGGTTTGTCGGAGGTTATTACTTTCTGCTCTCCTCAAATGTAACAGTTGTAACTAAATAATTTTTACTTCAATCCATGGATAGAACTAAAAACAATGTTCTGTCTCGTTTGCATTTTTAATCTAACATAATAAATTTCTTTTTTTGATGAAGAAAAAAGAAAATTTTAACATAATTTCAGTGATCCGCTCAAGATATTTATGGAAATATTTGCATAGTTAGTTTTGTATTAATCGTTAGGGATTTTCGTTGTGTAGAGAATTTGTGTTAAAATTTAACAAACCAATTAAGTTAGGTATTAGTATAGGTGTATCAATCATATAAAGAAAATTTCGATAGAAATTGTATCCTACTTTAAAAATACTTTATAAATTTTAAATTATATCTTATCGATCTTACAATCGAAACATAGGATATAAAATAGATCACTAAAAATTTGTACATTCGCCATATAATGTAATGACCTAAAAATGTAAAAAGGACTTTTATAAATTTAATTGGGTTAAGGAGTCTATTATAGTAATAATAATTTTGAAAAATAATGGTTTAGAAGATTATAAAACGCATTTTAACCTTAATAAAAAAGTGTAGTTTCAAAGACCTCTTCTCTTCGTTATAAAAAAAAAAAATACAACTAAAAAAGAAATTTATTTTTATTAGTGAATCAAGTCGATGGGGAAAGTTATAATCCCCATCCTGAAAATAATAAAACATACTAAAACGAAAGGTGAAATCTTGTGCTTGCGTATATCCTTTTTTTTAAGTACCATTCATTTTTCGAATTCAGTAGACAAAAGAATTATTATCTATATTAGAAACGAAAGCAAAAAGATGTCTTCAAATTAAAGTAAATAAATAAAAAAAAAAAAAAATTATATTATTTATTATATTGTTTGATTAATATTATTTATTTGTTACACAAAAAAAACTTTTCGAACTCCCGGTAGAAAGAGATTTCGCTAATGAAAAAGCTTTCAATGCTGCCCGATATCCCTTCCTTTTCCAAATATTTTTACGAATACGTTTTTTTGAAATAGAGGTGCGTTTTTTTGGAACTGCCATTAAAAAATTATAATAGGTTCTTCAGTTGGATGTGAAAGACATCTATTGTTTAAAATCCATTGTTCTTTACTATTCTCTATCTATTTATTCTTTAAATTATACTACCTTCATAAAATAAAAAGGGGTCTAAAAATCGCCTAAAATATTACTAAGAACAATAAGATCTACTATGCCAAATAGATTGAAGTCGATAAAATGAAAAAATACAATACAAACAAAAAAGGATAAGATTGTGCATTACGTTTTCTCTATATTTTCGTTGTGTTACATTTATACATGTAATAAACTAAATCAAAAAGTTTAATAACCCAACCCCTATTCCTATCGCCTATCTCGCTTAATTTTAAAAACTTAAATAATTTGATTTTCTATTATATTAATTTATTTAATTAGTCAAGCGTGAAGAAAGAGTACAACCATTTTATTATTCTCTAATTCGAATTAGACTAGTAGTTAATCTGTTAAAGTCTACAAAATACATAATTTTATATTTTTTAATTTATAAAATGCATTTTATTTGCCCTTTTTTTTTTACGTAAAATAAAATGGTAGATATCCTAGTATTTCCGAGAAATAGCTTTTGTTGTAATAGAAGAGAATAAAATTTGTTATAAAACAAATGGCTTAATGATGCTGAATAACCTATTACAATAACTAGTTTTTATGGGTCAAGTTATGGACTTTATGTATGATTCATATCAAATAATGTTTGGTCTAATTATTTTTCCTTGCTCTATAGATATAAATAAATTATTGTAATACGTAATAATTAGAATGAAAATTGAAATTTTTTAGATTTTCATAAAATTTTACTAAAAAATTTTATATTAACAGTTCAACATTAATAAAAACAAAAATACGTATGACCAATTATAGCCTCTTGATTTTTAATATTTGAAGTAGTTTACAAAGATTCAGAATAATTAAGGCTAAAAAATTCTATTTAAGTTTTATTTTATATATCTTAATTTTTTTATTAACCGAACCCCTTTCAAAAGAAAATAACTAAGAACCGGTGAATCAGAAACAATTAATTAATTAAGATAAATTCGTTTATTTCTTTTTTTATGGAATATATATATCAATATTTATGGATTCTACCTTTCATTCCACTTCCAGTTCCTATGTTAATTGGAGCAGGACTTCTACTTTTTCCAACGGCAACAAAAAATCTTCGTCGTATGTGGGCTTTTCCTAGTGTTTTATTGTTAAGTATAGTTATGGTTTTTGCAGCCTATTTTTCTATTCAGCAAATAAATAAGAATTCTGTCTATCAATATGTATGGTCTTGGACCATCAATAATGATTTTTCTTTAGAATTTGGCTGCTTGGTTGATCCACTTACTTCTATTATGTCAATATTAATTACTACTGTTGGAATTATGGTTCTTATTTATAGTGACAATTATATGTCTCATGATCAAGGATATTTGAGATTTTTTGCTTATATGAGTTTTTCCAATACTTCAATG